CAAGGCGGAAGCTACGGGTTCGAGCCCCGTCAGTCCCGATTTAGATATAGATAATTACAATCAAGAAAGTATCATTTCTAACAGGGACCCCCTTTTTTTATGGATAAAAGATCCTCCTATGTTATACTATTAAATTAAATAATTTAATTAAAGAAATTAATTCTCGACTATGAATCGATTGGATAGCTCATATATTGTTATTCATGATATTGATTCTATTTGATATCATCGAGATAAAAATTATACCGTTGAATTTACCGCCGAAAGATTGAACATTTATATGGGATTAAATCCCGAAGTATTCCTTTTATTAGAAATAAATTAATAAATTAAAGAGAAAGATAGAGATTATGGAAGTAAATATTCTCGCATTTATAGCTACTGCACTCTTCATTCTAGTTCCTACTGCCTTTTTACTTATAATTTACGTAAAAACGGTAAGTCAAAGTGACTAATTTTACTTAAAAATGACTTCTGATTTCTTATCATTATCAACGCAATGATTGAATAAAAAAATGAAAAAAGGATTTCAATTTCGGGTCTTAGTTTTAAATGAAATCCATATAGTTTTCGTATAGTATCGTCGAAAGAAATCAAATCTATTTCTTTCGACGATACTATCTATTGTGGTAGTTTATAAAGTTTTACTCTATGTTTGATTTCTTTTTTCAAACCAAAGGGTTTAATGTGTACCAATCTATAATTTAGAATTTATAAAATTTATTTTCATATTCATATACTATCTATTATACTACCTATAGATGGATATTTATCGATATAGAATTTTGCTATTTCGGATTCTTTTCAGAATCCTGGTATGATATTCAAGTTGAAGCAAGCCGATTTTATTAAATATAGTATACAAAAAATGACTTGATTAAAAAATTTAACAACCCAGCTATAAAACAATTGATACGTTTTGATCCCTTAACTCAATTAAAGGGACCTGCCTTAGAGCCCACTTCTTCCCCATACTACAAGGGAAAGGGAAAATGTAAAAACTACCATTAAAGCAGCCCAAGCAAGATTTACTATATCCATGTAAATTTTGTCTCCTATCTTTATCAATATGAAGGAAATTTTTCATTATTGTTTTATTTATTATTTATTTTTCACTAAAAGTTTTATAATAATAGTGGAATCGCTGGTACAGAGTCAAAAAAAGATTCCCGGATAACATCATGGAGGAAAAAGAAAAACAATTATAACATCTAAAAAGTTCTTATCTGATTTCTAGTAGAATTGAAAAATATTATAAAATAATAAATAAAATAAAAAAGAAATATAATTAGATTCTTAAAAGAACTAATAATGTAGTAAGGGTTCTTATACTTTCCATAAGTCTGTATACAAGGCTTTTCTTCAACCGTCCAACTTTTTATACTTCTTCCTTTCCTTATTACAGAGCCAGCCAATCTGTAGACGAACACTACATTAGTAGTGGGGTGAAAGGACTATCATTTCACGATTTCTCGACTCCTAGAATGATTTTTTAATTTTCATTGAATTCTAGACTTACAAGAGAAAAAACCTACCGATACTTAGAAATTTGCATCAAACAAGTATTCCTTTTGCCACACTTGCTTCCTCAACGGAAGAAACTCTTTCTCTTATCGATCAGGCGACACCCAGATTTGAACTGAGGAAGAAGGATTTGCAGTCCCCCACCTTACCACTCGGCCATATCGCCAAAAAAAAATTCAAAGGGATCTCCTCCCCTTTCTACCGATCTATTGAAAAAAAATCGAAATTGATACATAACCAATCCATATTGGTTTTGGTTTTTTTATTGAAAAAGAATCCCTTTCTATTTGAATTGAAATTCTAACAGCAACCTTTCCTATATGTCAACCCCGGAACATAATTTTTTATTAAATTATTATATAATATTAATAGTTAGAATTAAATAGAATATATTGATTGATGATGAATAGAAAAAAGAAATTAACACGAAATACGCGCTGTCCCGAACAAATATGACTGCAAAAAAGTAAGAGACATAGATAGCTATAGCTGGGGTTAGATCTATGCATGTTGAATAAATCCTAGTCTTTTTACGCACTGCAATCGTATTCTCAAATTCTAAAAAAAAAAAAATCAATTGTATATTGTTTCTGCTTATTAGATTATATAAGTTTGTTTTATTAAAAATTCCAATTTTATTTGCATAGAATATAAAATTCTACTTTTTCCTCTTTTCGTAAGAGGTCTTTCATAGACGAAGTTAGGTAAAATTTCATGTGATTCAGTAAAGTAAAAAGAACCAAAATTCCGTTATTGCTGAATATATTCATGTGATTCGATGAAGAATGACAGCGCGGGTTTTTTTCTATAAAAGAAATGAAATGGGGAAATTGAAAATGCTTGATGAAGGAATGTCTACACTACCCGGATTGAATCAAATACAATTTGAAGGGTTTTGTCGATTCATTGATCGGGGCTTAACAGAAGAACTTTTTAAGTTTCCCAAAATTGAAGATACAGATCAAGAAATTGAATT